TTCATAAACATATGTATAAATAGAAATATCCCATTTAGTTCCTTCATGCCTACTATAACTAGTTATTTTGGTTTTCTACTGGCGGCTTTAACTATAACCTCAGCTCTATTTATTGGTCTGAGCAAGATACGACTTATTTGAAATTGATTGAATGAACAATTCATAAAAATAAATGTTTTTGTGAGATTCCAGGTAGTCCATAGTTCCTTCCCATGTAAATTGTAAATTCTTGGTTATTGAGATTCATGGGCGATTTGGATTAATATTTAGGGATAGATATTACCTCCCCCCTTTTACCTACCCTTTCAAACAAATTAAAATGATTGAAGTTTTACTATTTGGAATCGTGTTAGGCCTAATTCCTATTACTTTGGCTGGATTATTCGTAACTGCATATTTGCAATACCGACGCGGCGATCAGTTGGACCTTTGATAAAGTAACATCTCTTTTTAAATAACATCTCTTTTTTTGATTGACCTCCTGCGGATTAAAGAAAGGAGGAGGTCAAATTCGAGTTGTTGCTCAAGTTAGTAAAGTTATTTCATTGTAATTCGAAACAAGAAGAACAGAATCACGCTCTGTAGGATTTGAACCTACGACATCGGGTTTTGGAGACCCACGTTCTACCGAACTGAACTAAGAGCGCTTTCCTATCACAATATAAAAGACCGTAAATAAAGGGATTCTATTTTTAACCCCACTATATCTTGCATGCATATAGTATCATATAGGATTATGTATGTCCCATTTTCATTGATCTCAATTAATCCTTCATTACTGCACATAGGAGAAGTAATAGATAGGGATGACAGGATTTGAACCCGTGACATTTTGTACCCAAAACAAACGCGCTACCAAGCTGCGCTACATCCCTTTCAATTGGACTACAGTGTCATTGTAGAGAATCCCCGTCTTGTTTTCCACATCGTTATTTCCTCCATTGATATACAATTTATCTTGTCTTTTCTTTTTTCGTCTCATATAACATATTCTCATATAATACTACATTACATATCTATATATTATTATAGATTAAACCCAACATATAAATCAATTTGTATCAGTAATGTTCAGAAAGTAAGTGGACGTCTTTTTCTGTTGTAAAGAAAGGAAAATATCATCTACCGGGCAGTTATATATACCCATTTTAGTTAGGGATTCCGCGTACAAATACAAGCGATCCTTATCTACATATATATCTGATCATATATGTATTACAATAAAAAAGGAGGATTTTCAATGCGAGATCTAAAAACATATCTTTCCGTGGCACCCGTGTTAAGCACTCTGTGGTTCGGGTCTTTAGCAGGTCTATTGATAGAGATCAATCGTTTATTCCCAGATGCGTTGACATTCCCTTTTTTTTCATTCTAGTTAGGGATGAAGAAGATTAGAGATACAATAAATTATCTGTGACTAACCCCCCTTTCTTTGTTTTGTTCTTTACTCTCCTTTTTTTATCCTCAAAAAAGAAGGAAAGAGAAAGAATCAAAGAAGAGATTCGTCCGCAACGAAACTCGGGTTCAAGCTGAAGTAATAGAGGGAGAACAGAAATGGAAAGGAAATAAGAGTCGAGGACAACAAAAAGCATACAAGATAATTAAATGAAATACCGATATTAGAATAGAACTAATTGATAGTTAGAAATCATTGTATTACTTATTATTATTTATCTATTGATTATTTATCTATTGATTGAAAGGAAATATTTCAGAATAGGTTTTCGAGTCAGCAACTTCTTTTTTCTTCTTCGTTTCGGATCGAAAATGGAAGAGTTGAGTGAATCCAAAATAAAAAAGGAGGTTCATGGCCAAGGGTAAGGATGTCAGAGTAAGAGTTATTTTGGAATGTAACAGTTGTGTCCGAAACGATATTAATAAGGAATCCCGGGGCATTTCCAGATATATTACTCAAAAGAATCGACACAATACGCCTAGTCGATTGGAATTGAGAAAATTTTGCCCCCATTGTTACAAGCATACGATTCATGGGGAGATAAAAAAATAGATAAAGTGTAATGCGTGTGTAACCCCTTCATTCAAGGAACAGGAAAAAATTACATATCATATAATTACATAATAATATATATAAATAAACTATAAAAATAAAACAACCAAATCCTATTTCGGTCGGATCCAAAATTAGAATTAAGAAATAGGATTTTAAAGATAAGGAATAAACCATGGATAAATCCAAGCGACTTTTTCTTAAATCCAAGCGATCTTTTCGTAGGCGTTTGCCCCCAATTGGGTCGGGGGATCGAATTGATTATAGAAACATGAGTTTAATTAGTCGATTTATTAGTGAACAAGGAAAAATATTATCTAGACGAGTGAATAGATTGACTTTGAAACAACAACGATTAATTACTATTGCTATAAAACAAGCTCGTATTTTATCTTTGTTACCTTTTCTTAATAATGAGAAACAATTTGAGAGAACGGAGTCGACTCCTAGAACTACAGGTCCTCGAACTAGAAATAAATAGATAGGCCTATTCCTCAATTGCAATTGAATAAAAATTCCAATCCGAACCCCAACTCAGATTGATTTTTTGTTCGAAAAATTAGAGAATCCATATTGGATTGTCACGTCGTAAGAAAAAAAATCGTAAAGTAAAAAAGATTTATTCTTTTTGTTATTGAAATGTGTTCATTCATTTTTACTATTTTATTAATTTCTACTGTACTTTCCCGGAGCTCATTCTCCGGGGGCCCCCGTTTAAATCATTATGGTGGTGTATTCCTTCCAATCGCCTTATTTAATGATCTTATTGGAAATCATGTAAAGACAATTCATATTTGATATGGCTATTTGTGCAAGTATTTTACGATTAAGTAGCAACTGCCTCTTGTACAGATCATGTATTGATCTACTATAACTATAGTATACCCCACTCTCACGAATTGCTGCATTTATCCGAGTGATCCACAAACGACGAAAATTTCTCTTTTGCCTGCCCCTATCCCGATGAGCAGAAACCAAGGCTCTCATTTTCTGTTGAATAGTACTTCGAGTAAGTCTTGAATGAGCCCCTCGAAAGGTTGATGCAAATAAACGAATTTTTGTTCTACGTCTCCGAGCTATATACCCGCGTCTAATTCTGGTCATTGAATCAAATTAAACTTTGATGAATAACTAATTGATTTATTTTCTTTCAGCCATTCTTTTCCCCTTTCCTGGTCTATTAATAACAAAACGGATTCGTCCGATGTATAAAAAAATTCCAATGGCTTTTGCTACTATGACCTTCCCAACCACGATTTTTTCCAGGCGTTTAACCTCAAAATAAGAAATTGTATTGATACTAGGTATCAACAAAATAGTAAATTAAAAATAAAGTTGAGTATAGTATAAAGTATCAATAAATAGTAAAGGAAAATGGAAAAATAGTGGGTTCCATCGTTTCTATGGTTGCTTCTTAAACGGTGAGGTCCTCTCTATACACCGGAGTCCTTTCCCTCATTTAATCAATGTTATTAGTAACTTGTACAGTTCACATTCTTTGACTCTACCCATGAATTATCCAGTAATAGGTCTTTTCACAATGAGATCTACCCATACAGTGACGGTATTTAATTACAAAGGTTAGCTAGGTAGCTGACCATGTTCGTCCGTTCTTGCAAGAGTGGGAGCATAATTCTTTTGCTTCTTAAATACTATTTCCCCCGCTTAATGGATAACCATTTGTTACCAATGGGGAATTGCTTCTCATCTCCCATTGAAGTGATTGGATTTGCACCAATAGAAACCATAAATTTCATACACAATGGAGGTTTTTTAGATTTATATATTATATTGAATGGAATTTTTCCATCCTATTCATTGGTACGGGTCATTGATACTGGAAAAAATGTTCCTTTCTTTTTTTCCAGCTCATGATCTGAACGAGTCGCACATACACCCTAGTACACGTTCCTCGACGCTGAGGACATCCCCGAAGAGCGGGGGATTTTGTTACATTTTTTATTGGCTGTCTTGTGTTTCTAATAAGTTGTTTAATAGTTGGCATGCTAAATCGTATATAAAAAAAATGGGCCGGTTTAGATCAATCCTAACCAGATGATTATGAATTGAATTTTTTCAATTTTTTTTTTTTACCCTATATTTCAATTTAATTGAAATTTACCCCGGTAAGCAGAGCAGAAAAAACATGAAATTTAGGTTCATCCAAATTATAAATTATGGTTTGGTTCAAAATGAAATCACGGATTTACGTGAAATCCCCGGCATTTTCGACCGCTACAAGATCAACAATTCCATGAGCTTGGGCTTCTGTTGCTGACATAAAAACATCCCTTTCCATGTCTTCGGATACAACCCATAAGGGGTTGCCCGTTCTTTGTACATAAACCCTTGTGAGGGTTTCGCGGAGTTTCAGCAGTTCTTCCGCTTCTAGGACAAATTCTCCCGTTTGAGCCTCATAAAAAGAACTAGCAGGTTGGTGGATCATTACCCTGATGATATAACATAATGAATGGTTTCTAGATCTCGTATGATCGGACGAAGGAAAGAGATAAAGAATAACAAAAAAAAATAAGAATATATTATAATTGAACAACCGTACAGGCATTTTTTGTGCATTGCATACGGCTCCACAATGGAATTTACTTTTCCTTTCCGTCTAGCAAAAAGAGAAATAGGATATATCAGACCCAAATGGAAAAGTGATCCATTTACCACCCTTCTTTTCAGAGGAGTTAAAAAATACTATGATGGTTCCGTTGCTTTCTATATTTTTAATTTATCTCGTATGTGATTCAGCAATCCCAAAGTTTCTTTTTGATCCGATCAAACAAATAAGTAAAAAAATGATCTTGTTTTTTTTTTTCATTTTAGTACTCTTTCATAACATAAATATTGGAAAGAGACTTCTGGTGTGAAAACAAAAAAGTTTGTGACGCTGAAATGAACCCCGGATAGATAAGATCAAATCGGAAATACCTTTTGTCTCATATTACTCGCCCGATACATAATCTCATGTTATGAAAAAACAATAATGGTTTGTTCATATCGAACTCGAAGTGCCATGCTATTATTACTTAATATTCATATTACATATCGCGAAGGCATAGTCTTTTTTTTCTCTCAAATAAAAACTCATTGGCGCCAAGCGTGAGGGAATGCTATACGTTTGGTAATTTCTCCTCCAACCAGGATGAAAGATCCCATTGAAGCGGCTAATCCCATGCATATTGTATGTACATCTGGTGGCACAAATTGCATAGTATCATAAATGGCTACTCCGGGTATTACCCATCCGCCGGGAGAGTTTATAAACAAATAAAGATCCCTGATCTCATCCTCTATGCTGAGATATACCATAAGTCCAATAAGTTGGTTTGAGATCTCGCTATCAACCTCTTGGCCTAAAAAAAGTAATCTTTCTCGATGAAGTCGGTTGATTAGGACAAAATTTTATCCCTTAGGAACCGTACACGCACCTTTGGATGCATACGGTTCAAAAAAATTGTGAAAAAACGAATCAATGTGTTGATTCCAGCCCGCCTTCTTTTTTATAGTAGGACTTTTCTACCTCCTAATGGAAGGGGCTTTTCTTGTATATTTTTTAAGAAAGATGATTTTTTTCGCGTCTCTCCGTAAAAATAAAAAAAAAAAGAAAAGAATCCACTAAACTTATCGAATTAACCTCTCATTGATATATTGTTTCATCGAAATCCAACCCAAATTATGATGTAATTTTCTTGTTCCTGAATGGGCCTACTCAATTATTTTAGGTTTATGCTCTACTCCGGGTAAAGATCCGCCCGATTTCAATTTGCACATATAGGACAAATGATCCCAATACCGCTTTTTTGTACGATTTTTTTCAATTCATTTCATGCCTTTCTTACAACAAATATTCGATGTAGTCATCATATTATTTCATTGATTGGCAGTTTGAGATCACTCATATCCTATAAAGTAATCACTTATGATACAAGGGGTAATCATACATATATTAACCAATTGGGTATTTTTTGAACGGAGCCTGGATACTTCATTTTATCGGTCCAACCAAGGAAACCATAAATTTTTATACTTGATAATATTTATTTCTACCCCCTCAAAAACAGATCTAATTGCACTTCACGCTCCAAATTATTTATTGATGGTTCAAGCAATCTTTTTTGGGCGAAACAGAGGGTATCTCGATCGGGGGAGAGAACGGGGAAATCCCATATGACCCAATATGTCTGACAAGCCGCACTATACGTCAACCCAAACCGCATCTTCCTCTCCAGGACTCCGAAAAGGTACTTTTGGAACACCAATAGGCATCAACTGAAAGAAAGGGGAGTTAAATACTATATTTGACTTTGATGTGAAAACGTAATGTCGTATTTTATCCCTAGATTGGAAAGTTCATAGAGTAAGACTAAACGAATAAAGGAAAATTATTACGAATGGGTCGGGCTGTTCGAATGATGAACAAGTATCTAGGTATTCGCTCATAGAAAATGGGACCAATCCCCATTGCGTATTGGTACTTATCGGGTATAGAATAGATCTGCTTATCTTTGTTCCTACGAACAGAATGGTTCCATTATTACCAACGAAATGGAATTAAATAAAAAAATATTTACCCTTGCTCCGAAATAATCCACTGAAAGGGAGAGGTCCATAGCATAGTCTTTCTTTTCCAATGCGATAAAGTTACATGGTGTCTATTTTTCTTTGATAAAGGGGTATTTCCATGGGTTTGCCTTGGTATCGTGTTCATACCGTCGTATTGAATGATCCCGGTCGTTTGCTTGCTGTACATATAATGCATACAGCTCTCGTTTCTGGTTGGGCCGGTTCAATGGCTCTATACGAATTAGCAGTTTTTGATCCCTCTGACCCCGTTCTTGATCCAATGTGGAGACAAGGTATGTTCGTTATACCCTTCATGACTCGTTTAGGAATAACCAATTCATGGGGCGGTTGGAGTATCACAGGAGGGACTATAACGAATCCGGGTATTTGGAGTTATGAAGGTGTGGCCGGTGCACATATTGTTTTTTCAGGTTTGTGCTTCTTGGCAGCTATCTGGCATTGGGTATATTGGGATCTCGAAATATTCTGCGATGAACGTACAGGAAAACCTTCTTTGGATTTGCCCAAGATCTTTGGAATTCATTTATTTCTCTCAGGGTTAGCTTGCTTTGGGTTTGGTGCATTTCATGTAACAGGCTTGTATGGTCCTGGAATATGGGTGTCTGATCCTTATGGACTAACTGGAAAAGTACAATCCGTAAATCCTGCATGGGGGGTAGAAGGTTTTGATCCTTTTGTTCCGGGAGGAATAGCCTCTCATCATATTGCAGCAGGTACCTTGGGGATATTGGCGGGTCTATTCCACCTTAGTGTCCGCCCGCCCCAACGCCTATACAAAGGATTACGTATGGGTAATATTGAAACTGTCCTTTCCAGTAGTATCGCTGCTGTCTTTTTTGCAGCTTTTGTTGTTGCTGGAACTATGTGGTATGGCTCAGCAACTACCCCGATCGAATTATTTGGTCCCACTCGTTATCAATGGGATCAAGGATACTTCCAGCAAGAAATATATCGAAGGGTTGGTGCCGGACTATCCGAAAATCAGAGTTTATCAGAAGCTTGGTCTAAAATTCCCGAAAAATTAGCTTTTTATGATTACATTGGCAATAATCCAGCAAAAGGAGGATTATTTAGAGCGGGCTCGATGGACAACGGGGATGGAATAGCCGTTGGATGGTTAGGACATCCCGTCTTTAGAGATAAAGACGGGCGCGAGCTTTTTGTACGTCGTATGCCGACTTTTTTTGAAACATTTCCAGTAGTTTTGGTAGACGGAGACGGAATTGTAAGAGCCGATGTTCCTTTTAGAAGGGCAGAATCGAAGTATAGTGTCGAACAAGTAGGAGTAACTGTTGAGTTCTATGGTGGCGAACTTGATGGAGTCAGTTATAGTGATCCTGCTACTGTGAAAAAATATGCTAGACGTGCTCAATTGGGTGAAATTTTTGAATTAGATCGTGCTACTTTGAAATCTGATGGTGTTTTTCGTAGCAGCCCAAGGGGTTGGTTCACTTTTGGACATGCTTCGTTTGCTTTGCTCTTCTTTTTCGGACACATTTGGCATGGTGCTAGAACTTTGTTCAGAGATGTTTTTGCTGGTATTGACCCAGATTTGGATGCTCAAGTGGAATTTGGAGCATTCCAAAAACTTGGAGATCCAACTACAAGGAGACAAGGAGTCTGATACAACACTGCTCTTGTATCTTTCGCCTCAATTGTATTTTTGTGATTTAACTTTGACATAGAGTACCAGAGAAATCTTGATTTGAATCACCGCCCTTTCTTTGACTCTTGTCCTTTCTTAATCTGGGAGATGATCCCAAATGAACAGGTGTGGAAGCTATAATTGTAAACCACGATCAAATTTATGGAAGCATTGGTTTATACATTCCTCTTAGTCTCGACTCTAGGAATAATTTTTTTCGCTATTTTTTTTCGAGAGCCTCCTAAGGTTCCGACTAAGAAATGATTTTTCAATCTTACATTATTTAAGTTGAAGTAAAGTAATGAGCCTCCCATATTGGGAGGCTCATTACTTTACTTCAACTAGTCCCCGTGTTCCTCGAATGGATCTCTTAGTTGTTGAGAGGGTTGCCCAAAAGCGGTATATAAGGCATACCCAGTAAAACTTACAAGTAAACCAGATATAAAGATGGCGACTAGGGTTGCTGTTTCCATTATTATAAAATTTCAAGACCACAATGGATCTATGATAAGATCGTTTATTTACAACGGAATCGTATACAAAGTCAACCGATCTCAACCAATGCAATAGGATTTATGGCTACACAAACCGTTGAGGGTAGTTCTAGATCTGGTCCAAGACGAACTACTGTAGGGAATTTATTGAAACCTTTGAATTCGGAATATGGGAAAGTAGCTCCTGGGTGGGGAACTACCCCTTTGATGGGAATCGCAATGGCTCTATTTGCGGTATTCCTATCTATTATTTTGGAGATTTATAATTCTTCCGTTTTGCTGGATGGAATTTCAATGAATTAGATCCATAAAAATCATGAAGTCCTGGCTTTTCAATCCAAAATGAATCACTCAGGACGTGTATTTCTAGGCCATTCTGGCAGTTCGACCGTGGAATTCCTTTGTTTCTGTATTTCCGGAATATGAGTGTGTGACTTGTTATAATTGATCCTATTGATAGTACAGAGAATGGGTCTGTCATCTTGAGAGAGATGAGTTCTGCTTCGTCGGATATTCATTTTTGTATCTGGAGCACGGAATATGTGGAATAGATCAAGATATTTGAACTATGATTCATACCTACTATTCAGACCTCGCGACTGGACTAAAAAACAATTTCAAAGATTTTATAAATTATATTTATATAAATTATAAATCGAAGGTTTTTTTCCTTAAAAATTCTGTTTATGTTTATTTTGACCAACGGACAAATCAAATGTTTCTCCGAATTTTTCGTCATTTCATTTATTAATTGAATAAGTGATGATCAAAGGTTCTTACTCAGAGAACCTTTGGGCTTAGCCTGGAGGCTTTATTCAATCATCGTGGTTCTAGTATGAATCTTCGGTTTCAATCGATTCATAGGGTCTCAACAAGAGAATTCCTATCAATAATAAACAAAAATAAATCCGAATTAGACAAAAATAAAAAAAGAAAATAACTCAAATAAATAAAAATAGGGACAAAGAAGATTCAAGAGGCCTGTAACTATCAACATAAAGACGAATGAGCTGACTTGATATTTTGGCATTATCATCACAAAGAAGAGCTTGAGGGTTTTTTCCCTTCGTATCTTCAGAGAAGATTTTATCTCGGGGACTCCAAATACGAATAGGTTTAAAACTTTCTATTATATATCTGTTGCAACCAGTATTGGGGTGTTTCTGCTTGAGCTGTACGAGATGAAATTCTCATATACAGTTCTCAGAGGGGGAGTTCCTTTGGTTTACCTATCTCAATAAAGTATATGATTGGTTCGAA